ATATGTTGGTCTAACAGAAACAATTAGGGGGTTTCAACTGATCCTTTCCGGAGAATTAGATAGTCTTCCCGAGCAGGCCTTTTATTTGGTAGGTAACATCGATGAAGCTACCGCGAAGGCTATGAACTTAGACGTGGAGAGCAAATTGAAGAAATGACCTTAAACCTATGTGTACTGACTCCTAATCGAATTGTTTGGAATTCAGAAGTGAACGAAATCATTTTATCTACTAATAGTGGCCAAATTGGTGTATTACCAAATCACGCCCCTATTGCCGCGGCTGTAGATATAGGCATTTTGAGAATACGTCTTAACGACCAATGGTTAACAATAGCTCTGATGGGGGGTTTCGCTAGAATAGGCAATAATGAAATAACCGTTTTAGTAAATGATGCGGAGAGGGGTAGTGACATTGATCCGCAAGAAGCTCGGCAAACTCTTGAAATCGCCGAAGCTAACTTGAGTAGAGCTGAAGGCAAGAGACAAACAATTGAGGCAAATTTAGCTCTCAGACGAGCTAGGACGCGGGTAGAGGCGATTAATGCCATCTCGTAACTAGTTGTTGTTGGTGCGTTCGAATAAAAAAAAGAAAAATAAGTTCTGTTTAGACACCATATTTTGTTTTGATTCTGCCGATTGAATACAATCAAGTGTAATCGGATTTTTATGCAACGAAAAAAAAATTCAATCAATTCAATAGAATACGAGTAGTAGGGAATGGAAAAGATACAAAATAAATAAAAAAAAGGAAGGTGGGTAGAAATACTTATTAGATACCATTGACTGCGGTATCTAATAAGTTCTACCTACTATTGGATTTGAACCAATGACTCCCGCCGTATGAAAGCAATACTCTAACCACTGAGTTAAGTAGGTCATTTATCATCACAAAGAGAAACAAAAGAGACCCATCACATCGATGGATTATAGATGGAATCTTACTTCTAAGCAATACCCGTCCCTCATTCACAGGAAACAGATCAGAGATCTATCATGTCGGATCATGGAATATTCATCTTGACAACAAATTCTATACAGATTAAAATATTTATGACAAACAAAAGGGCTATAGCTCAGTTAGGTAGAGCACCTCGTTTACACGCGCGCCAATGTTTTTTCAGAGGAGTCCATCATGCAATCAACAGAATTTCTCTTATTGAGAAATTTATGTCTTACTCCATGGATTCGAGGGAACAAGAGAACAATAGCCTGACAAATTTTTGATTGGTCCACTTCTGGTGCCATTTTAGGCGCCAAATAGAACCCGCCATAGATTTGATAATTGATAAGGTGAATACCCAGTCCATTCAATGCTAGGCATAATGAGTATAAGGACCTCAAAAAACTCTCTTTTCGTCCTATGAACTTTAAGGTGTATAAAGTTTCATATTTGACGCTTTGGGCAGGGCGATAGAGACTCCATTTAACTTAATTTAACTTAGGTTGATCTAGGCCATAGGCAGACCTACGTCAAGGTAACTCTTCTTTGAAACACTTTGGTATTGCTCCTGGACAGAAATGCAAATACTGAATCAGAGCACGTGGAGCCATCTCATTATCTTTCTGTCAAGAAAAAATATGGCGGACTAGCTGATATTTATATCAGTTGATGAAAGAGCCCAATGCAAAAAAGTGCATGTTGGGTCTTTGAAACAGTTCGAATCATTTCGGTAATAAAAAGTTCGATCTGTTTTACCGAGAAGGTCTACGGTTCGAGTCCGTATAGCCCTAATAAATTAATGAATTTAAAATTCACAAAAAAATTTCTTTGTATTTTGTTTTGTATAGTTTTCATTTCCTCATTATTGTTTGTAGCCGGCCGGTTGCTTGCTCCATTGAAATAGAATCATTCCCACATACTCGCTCTTCGGGGATCGTTCGAAACATAAAACTCAAAAAAAAATTCAATGGACCCAATCGGCATTTTTCCAATTACAAACCCATTCTTCTTGAAAAATCTTCGTGGGTGAATTACATACATACGAATTTTTCCTTCTTACCCACGATCAAAGAGTTAGTGACACTCCTTTTCTTTGGTATACCTAATATAAGTGAATTTTTGAAGTCAAACTCATGACAGGATCTCGGCTAAAAACTACAATCAGACCCAAGCCGAATTGAATCAAATAGTAAATCACACGGATCTTGGACTGGGCTATACAATATAATATATATATCCCAATGTAATCCAACCCAATTGCTCATCGTTCCAAATTCCTATTCTACCGCCGCTAACTTTATGTAAGAAGATTGGGGGTCCGTTTGAACTTTGACGAGTTAGGAATCCCCCGACTCATCGCCTTTATTTTTTTTGCGGAAAAACTTCCCCAACCCATTATTTCAAAAATAATGAATTGGTCTTAATTAAAATTAAATCCATTAGTGTTTGCACCCTTTCGATTTCCGTGAGTTGGTTTTAGCGTTTGGTCTGTCGAACCGTCTGCTAACGCGCGATTCCATTAGAAAAATCTTCTATAGATCAGATCATTTACGATTCGTT